AACATCCATCCGAGAGAGGGCAGTCTTTAGTAAAGAACAGGGTGTACGTATCCCAGGTGAGCCAAGAGGTGAAGAGTGGGAGTAGATCAGAGAACGCTTCGCCCTTTCTTATCTTCTTCCCGCCCTAGGAGTAGCACAAAAAGAGGGATTAGCATTATTGACCCAATGATAAACCACTAAGACCTTCCTCGTTGGGGCTCCGCGCAATGAGAAAACGCTCTAGCGACGAGAAAGCGAACGGTCAACGCGAAGGTTCAAGACTTAGCCGAGCGTTAGCGAAGCTAGATTCTCATAGCGAGGCGCTTCGAGTTAGCGAAGCGCTGTAGTAGGAGTAGGGCCGAAGCCCTATGTGCTATAATGCTGAACCAAGGACGCTCCGCCTTATCTATAGAAGGAGTCAACTGAGTTCTGAACGAATTAGCTCCTTGGTAATGGCTCCATCTATAGATAGAAAGCCCTATGATGGGAAACTACCACGTTAGGTTTGGAGAGAGATGGACCGGTTATAGTTTAGAGGGAGCAGATGCAAGCTTTTTCTTTCAATAGCCGGCCAAATGACTACAGGATCATCGGTCTACTCTACCTCAATTCACCATTTCGAACCTTATACAGAAGGGTTTTCCGTACCAGCTTCTTCTACCTATACCGCAGTTGAAGCACCTAAAGGAGAATTTGGTGTCTTTCTGGTCAGTAATGGAAGCAATCGTCCCTACCGTCGTAAAATAAGAGCACCTGGCTTTGCCCATTTACAAGGACTCGATTCTATGTCCAAACATCACATGCCAGCAGATGTGGTCACCATCATAGGTACTCAAGATATTGTGTCTGGAGAGGTGGATAGATAGGACTAGTACTTTCTCGATCAGGACCCTAGCTTTATTGCGAGCCAAAAACAAAGATGGATTCCCCTTCTATCTTCAGATGAACGAATTCCATACGCCCGAAATGAAATTTAGATCGAAGAATTTGTGGGGTCTTGGAATTTCATGAAGGCGGAGCCAAAACGAGAACGAGTTCAGTCGAACAGCATATATAGTAAATAGAGGTGGAATAGCCTTTCCTTTCGTTTTAAACAACTCTAAATGAAAGGAGCCACCACAGCTGTATGCACAATGATTGGATTTTGGTGCATACAGACAGAGCGAGTCGAAGTGCGTAAGCCCCTTTTAGAGTAGAGATAGAGGCGGTACATTGAAGAAATCGAATCAAAGAATCCACAAAAAAGCGGAACAAAAGAAGCCCATGGAGAAGGACACAGCCCACAATAACCTGCATTGGACTATCAAAAAAAGGGCGAATATTAAAAAAAAACAAAGCTTATGATAAAAAAAAAGTCCACCGTTCAGTTACGCACTTCGCTCGCTGCAGAAAATCAAACCAAAATGCAGCTGAAGGTGCCAGGTTCCTGCAGGAATTGCAAACACCTGAAGAGAGGAGAGGGGGTCCAACCCGATACGATATCCTTCTTTCACTAGAAAGAAGTATTCATAGTCCAATCCATTACAGCCCGGCAGTCTAACAGGCATAGATCACACTGGAACTTGATAGCCAGAATCTCTTGACCGTCCCATCTATACTTTCCTTTGAATGAAGAAGATAAAGAATTGATATATTTCGACTTGATCTTATTCTCCAACCTGCTTATCTCGTAATGAGAATAGAATAGGAAAAGTCCGTAACGAAAGTACGCCTGCGCGCTCTATGTATTGAACACGAACCGAACTACTCTACGCATAGCCGAACACATGTACGATCGATCAAGTGTTGGGCTCTGCTTTTGCCATTGCTGGTCATTCTTGATTCGTTGCAAGACTGGGACATGGCTCTCGTTCTAAACAAACTCTTCATCCTCTGTTGTCTTGAGCAGTAGGGCGAAAGGTTGGATTTGCCCTGCAAAGTTGGAAAATGAACTATAAATAAATGGATCTGTCCGATCAAGCGCTGCAACTCCTTTTTCCTTCTTGGGGAGTGGGATCCCGGCTCGTTGCTGCCTACCTTGATTCATGGGGCAGGGAGCCGCGAGGGATCTTTGATTATCTAAAAAGAATCTGGGTCTTGTTACGAGTTCAGCCCTGTCAGTGCTCTCAGAAACTGGATCCATTAGTGTTAAATAGACAAGCACTAAGTCAATCGTTAATTGAGTAGAGTTAGGGATCGGACCCTGTAACTAACGCAAGCTGGGATGGCTTTTGTCACTATAGGAATCGGCATCGGCACAACCCTCACCTTCGTATCTATAATAGTTATACAACTAACCTCTGTGCCTTCTGCAAGAGCCACAGTGACTGGAACAACAGGAAAGACACCTTACCTTAATCAGTCAAGCAATTTAAATAGGGATTATGAACAGGCCCTTACCCCTTCGATTTCTTGTTCTAAAGTCGTTTCGTTAAGTCGGTAGGTTTTTGTCAGTGATTAAATGGAAAGTGGGAGTTGAAGGTCTGGATCGAAGGCATATGCAGGTATGCGGGGTCACGGATTTAGTTAAGGCCTGCCTCGGAGTGCGGTGTGAGAGTGTTATGCTGAAACTTGTCCTTCCTTCGCATACAAGTAGACGGCTATGCACGACTCCTTGCTTGGTAAGACTATCCGCAGCCACTAATAAGATTCGTTTTAAGAATCCCATTAGGACCGGAAAGTCTTCGAACAACTGCCATCTCCGCGGCGACACACGAATTAGGGAAGGAAAGAGCTTTGTAAAGCGATTCATATCGATTACTTAACGCCCTCTTCCCTGCTAGTACCCCTGCCCCATTACCATTAAGGTTAGATGGGGGAATGCCCACCAAGGATAAAGAGAAAAATAGAATAGAATGTTGATCCACAGAGCTAGCAGGTGCAAATCTGTTATCAATCTTTAGATTTACGTTGGTGACCGGCTTGCTGTCCCGTGATTTCCTCACTAGACAAAGAGTCGATCCTCTACTAATTATGGTATGCCGACACGGCGATCTCCCCTAGTTGGGATCCCTCGTTACGGGGAACCTATAGGTAGGGGAGGGCACCTTGGTATGACCTAAGGAGTGGACTGTCACTGAATTCCATCAAAATCCAAGGAGCAACCCCCCATTAGAAGAGAATAAGGGGTTACAACAATCATGTTAGACTAAGAAGATGGGATCCAGTCCCTTGGACAGACCGATGCTGCGCCTCATTAGACAGCAGCGAAAGATACAACTCGATGTTAATCAAAGTTGGTATGCTCTACAGCAACAAAAGAAGGGCTAGCAAGCTTGCGATTGTAGGTACGCTAAGTTTATATATTATCAACTAGTTGATAAGCAGATTGGTGTGGAACTAGATCCTCTGCTAAAGTAAGAGTTGTTGTGTAGCCAAGTTCACCTGCCAACCAGATATAGTTGTTTCCTATAATCTAACTCACTTTCATTTATTAAGTTTTTAACAGATGGGAATAATTCGGCGTTTTAACGACTTAAAGAGGTACCTCGCGTTACCGCATCCAAACGTGGGTGGCTTTTCGGGCCTATTTGGATATGCTGCTGGGTTGTGAACAAGAGCTGAAAGACGTGAAAGCTCAAAGTGGACTCTTCGATCTACTGCATCTTATCAATTTGGTCCATGTTATGCCATGAAAGGTTCTACTCTTCCTCAATCCCGTACCTCAGAGCCATTGCTCAGGAGAACTGGTGCCCCTCTTCCATGTATACGTAGACAGATGCCTCAGTTACACATGGATTTTTGGTGCAGGCGTCATTCGCAATGCCCAGGGGCGCGCAGTGGCGGCCTTTTACAAGGAGTTTGGTGATGATTCGGTAGTGGTGGCGGAGTGTCGTGCTTTGTGTGAAGGGTTGAAGCTTTGTCAAAACTTGGGTATGGCGAATATCGATGTGGAGGTGGATTCCCAGTCTCTGGTGCAATTGGTTAAGTCGTCTCAACATTCGTCTTGGACCTTATGCTATCATTTGTGTAGAGTTAGGCGCTTGCTAGTTCAGTTGGGGGCAACAGTGTCGCATGTTTACCGAGAATGTAACATGGTTGCGGATGCTTTGGCAACATCGTCATTGGGTCGTTCAGTTATATTTCAGGATGAGGCTTCACTTCCTCTCCGGGTTCGGGCTGCGCTTCGATTGGATAGGCTAGGCACTTTTAATTTGCGTACAGTTTATGCAAAGGAGTAGTACTACCTCTTTCCATTTTGGTATCATGTACTGGGTTCCCCACTGCCATGTATTCCGATTGATTAAAATAATCAATCTCGGGGCGGCATCCCCACACCCGTGTACGGGTGGTTTGCTTGAAGAAAGTCCTTTTTCAATGCAATGCGAATGCAAGTAGTAGGTCAAAACAAACGGTCCAAGAATGAAACGATCGCGCAAAGTCTTTCTCTTGCTCCTAGGCGATAGGCTAGCAGTAAGACAATAACTTTTTTAGCCAAGAAAAGAAGAGTTCTTTCTCCGAATTGCTCTCGTCTTTTCTCCACGGCAATCCGTCTCGTCCGCACTGCCCCTACAACAGATAATAAAAGTCCGTAATAGCACGCGAAAGCTTATGGACGATTCTATCCAAACCTAAAGTAGAAGAAAGCATACGAAACCATAAAGCTTCCCGTTTGAACCTAACCAAAAGAAAGATAGGATAATAAAGATTGTTACCATAAATATGAAAGCAATCGATGATATCATTGGACACTAAAGGGTGAAACTTTGCTTTGTGCTTCCCACAACTCACGGTTGACGAAGGCAACACAGAGTCGGCTGGGAAAGCAGTATACCGGAAAATCTCATTAATCTTAGTATGGAAGAAGGCTGCTCTTCAAGCACATTAGGAGTACCTTTGTAAACACTCTACTAAGTATGGATCGGGGTCGGACTCGGATTCTTCGTCGAGTGATCCCGCGCTTTATAACCTATTTCATACCATACCGCTGTCTAGACTGAATTTAGGCTTTACTCTTGTAAATCTTCCACTTCAGACCAAAACGAACCAACTTAGGATCGGTCCGGCAGGAAGGAAAGCTAATCCATCGGCTGAGAAAGAAG